TTTCTTATTTTATAATACTTATAATATAGAATTTCAATTTTTCTATTTTTATGATTCAATATTTAATTGAATTTAATATTAATATAATATAAATTTATTTGATTTGTGCATTCGGTGCTTTAAATTTAAATGGAAAGCTTTCTTTTGTGAAAATAATATTATCCTTGTCTTTGTTTATGTCTTGGATTGGAACAAATTACTATAATTCGCCCTCGCCTGCGGATCAAGCGACATTTTTCGCAAATTTTACGAACGGAGGCTCCTATTTTCATATTTGTCACTCCTTAACTTAATTCCGAATTTATTTATTGGGAGAAAATAAGTTTTCCTTATATTTTTTACTTCTAATTTCGCCCCTATCAAAAAAGAGTGTTGAAATTGAAAAACAAACAGTCTAATTCTAATAAAGTTAAATGACTTATACTTCTATTTTTGACTTTCTCAGTGGTATACTTCTAAAATAAGAGGTCATCAAATCTTTTCGGAAACATAGCCTCGAATCCAATTTTCGTTTTCTAAAGAGAACCGGGAACATACCCTTGAGAAGTGCAGTGATTCAGTAATTAAATCCTCATGAATCCTTTTTCTTTTTTCTTTCTTTTCTTTTATTCCTATTCCAGTGAAAATCTCTTCACGCATTTACTACTGTATGAGGAGTAATATTAGAAATCTATGTCTTTTCTCTCTCGTTTTTTTCACAAAAAATGCATAGAAGTTTATAATATAATTCGGATATCAGAAAGATTACCATATATAACATAAAACTTCGCCGCCGATTCTTTCTAATCGAGCTTCTCGATCTGTCATTATACCTCGAGAAGTAGAAAGAATTACAACCCCCATCCCTCCTAAAATTCTAGGAATTCGTTGATAATTCGAATAGATTCGTAGACCAGGTGTACTGATCCGTTTTAAATTTAAAAAAGTTTTATATGATCCTTTGCTATTTCTTCTATACGGTAGAGTTAATACTAAAAAATATTTGTTGTTTTCCCGATGTTTTCTGACGTTTTCAACAAAACCCTCTCGTAAAAGTATTTTCACAGTGTTTTCGGTGATGTTAGTAAAAGGTATTTGAACTATTCTTTTTCTATTCATGTCGGCATTGCGTATACAGGTTATTATGTCAGCGATAGTGTCCTTACCCATGATAAACGAAACGTTGCACCTTACTTTTGATATAATCAACATGCTCCTTTTTTTCTATTTTTGATTTTCGGATTCAATATAATTTCGAATATTAAATATAAGAATCCTATATATAATACTATACACTACACTACAAAAGGTATATGTGTGACATATAATCAATTAATTAATCTATTTCATTCATAAATACTATATATCATGGTCTTGTGTTATGGTCTTGTGTTATAATACCTCAGGTGCTAATGAAACTATTTTCGTAAAATTAAATTGTCTCAATTCCCGGGCGATTGCGCAAAAAATTCGAGTTCCTTTTGGATTTCCTTCTTGATCAATGACAACCGCAGCATTATCATCATACTGTATTATTATACCATTGCTACGTTTAAGTTCTTTACAAGTACGTACAATTACAGCTCTGATCACTTCTGATCTTTCTAAAGGCGTATTTGGTACTGCTTCTTTGATTACAGCAACGACAATATCACCAATATAAGCATATCGTCTATTACTAGCTCCTATGATTCGAATACACATTAATTCGCGGGCTCCGCTATTATCGGCTACATTTAAATAGGTTTGAGGTTGAATCATATCATTTTTTTATCTTTCAGTCCAAAGGTTGAAATAAAAAAAAATATTCTGTGTTCAAAAAAAAGAAACCCACAATTGCAATCTTTTTTGTTTTCATCCTAACTAAAGACCTCTTTCCTTTGGTTCTAATCATTGTCCTGAAATAATGAATTGAGTTCGTATAGGCATTTTGGATGCTGCTATTGTAATAGCCTTTCTGGCTATATTTTCTGCGACTCCACCCATTTCATAAAGTATTTTCCCGGGTTTAACGACAGCTACCCAATATTCGGGAGATCCTTTTCCCGAACCCATACGCGTTTCGGTGGGTCTTACTGTAACAGATTTGTCTGGAAATATTCGTACCCATATTTGTCCACCCCGGCGGACATTTCGTGATATTGCCCTCCTCCCCGCTTCTATTTGTCTAGATGTGATCCAAGCGGGCTCAAGTGCCTGAAGAGCATATCTTCCGAAGCAAATACGATTACCTCGATAGGATATTCCTTTCATTCTTCCTCTATGTTGTTTACGGAATCTGGTTCTTTGGGGGTTATAGTTGATGGTTATTTCTCAATTCCATCTCTATTACAGAACCGTACATGAGATTTTCATCTCATACGGCTCCTCGCGAATGAAGCGATAAATGGATTTAACCAATAAAATAATATAATTCAAATAATTCAATCGCAGGATTTTTTTTTAATTTCATAGAATCTATTTATTGATCTATTAAAAATTTGTATATCTTGCTTTGATATATAACGAAATATGTATTCCT